AAAGCTAATTTTTCGGGAATTTTAGACCAAGCTTCCGATAAACTCAGATTTTCGGCTAGCCCGGCTCCAACTCTTCGATATATTTCTTGCTGGAAGTATCCCTGATCCCACTGATAACGAGTGGGACCAAATAATTCTATGGGAGTAGTTGCTGAACCATACCACATAGTTCCAGCAACGACGAAAGCTGCAAAAAAGACAGCAGCGATACTACTAGAAAGTACAGTTTCAATATTGCCCATACGTAATCCTTTGTATAAACGTTGGGGCGGGCGGACACTAAGATGGAATAGTCCCGCCAATATCCCCAATGTCCCCGCTGCAATATGATGAGAGGCTATTCCTCCCGGAACAAAAGGATCAAAACCTTCTGCGCCCCACGCTGGATTTACAGATTGTACTTTTCCGGTTAGACCATAAGGATCGGACACCCATATTCCAGGACCATACAAGCCTGTTACATGAAATGCGCCAAACCCAAAGCAAGCCACCCCTGAGAGAAATAAATGAATTCCAAAGATCTTGGGCAAATCCAAAGAGGGTTTTCCCGTACGTTCATCACAGAATATTTCTAGGTCCCAATACACCCAATGCCAGATGGCTGCTAAGAAGCACAAGCCAGAAAACACAATATGTGCCCCAGCCACACCTTCGTAACTCCAAATACCCGGATTCGTTATAGTTCCTCCTGTGATACTCCAACCACCCCATGAATTGGTTATCCCTAAACGAGTCATGAAGGGTATAACGAACATACCTTGTCTCCACATTGGATCAAGGACGGGATCAGAGGGATCAAAAACTGCTAATTCGTATAGAGCCATCGAACCGGCCCAACCAGAAACTAGAGCTGTATGCATTATATGGACAGAAAGTAACCGACCGGGATCATTCAATACGACGGTATGAACACGATACCAAGGCAAACCCATGGAAATACCCCTTATTTTATCAAAGAAAAAATAGACACTATGTAACTTTATCACATTGGAAAAGACTGATTGATGCTATGGACCTCGCCTTTTCAGTGGATTATCTCAAAGCAAGAGTTAATATTTATTCCGTTCCATTGGTAATAATTTAACAATTCTGTTCGTAGGAACAAAGAGAAGCAGATCTATTCTATACTCGATAAGTACCAATACGCAATGGGGGGATTGATCCTATTTTTGTGAGCGAATGCATAGATACTTGTTCATCCTTCGAACGATCCATTTGTACGAATTTTCCTTTATTCAACCCGTCTTCTCCATGAACCTTCCAATCTATGGATAAAATACGATAAACGACAATATTATGAAGACAATAAACCCATTGTTACGTTTCCACATCAAAGTGAAATAGAGTACTTAATTTTTCTTTCATTTTATGCCTATTGGTGTTCCAAAAGTACCTTTTCGGAGTCCTGGAGAGGAAGATGCAGTTTGGGTTGACGTATAGTGCGACTTGTCAGACATATTGGGTCATATGGGATTTCCCCGTTCTCTCCCCCGATCGAGATATCCTCTGTTTCACCCAAGAAAGATTGATTAAACCATCAATAATTCAATTCGGAGCGTGAAGTGCAATGCAATTAGATCAATTTATTTGTTGGTTGGGGATCAATATTCTCAATTAGAAGAATTTATGGTTGGCTTGGACCAATAAAATGAAGTATCCAGGCTCCGTTCAAAAAATACCAAATTGGTAATCTATGTATGATTACTACTCATATCATAAATGATCCCTATTTATACCTCTAAAACTACCAATTAATGGAATAATATGATTAGTCGAATATTTGGCGGAAGGCATGAACATGAAAACGAATTGAAAAAAAAAAAAAAAGAAGTCGGAACAAAAAGAAGCGGTACTGTGATCATTTGTCCTATATGTGCAAATAGAATTCGGGCAGATCTTTACCCGGAGTAGAGCATAAACCTAAAAGAATTGAAGAGGCCCATTTAGGAACAAGAAAATTACATCGTGATTTGGATCTCGATGAAAGAATACATCAATGAGGGGTTAGTTCGATAAGTTCAATGAATTCTTTTTTTTTTTTTTCGCAATTTTGATTTTTTGAACCGTATGCATCCAAAGGTGCGTGTGCGGTTCCTAAGGGATACAATTTTGTCCTAATCAACCGACTTCATCGAGAAAGATTACTTTTTTTAGGACAAGAGGTTGATAGCGAGATCTCGAATCAACTTGTTGGTCTCATGGTATATCTCAGTATAGAGGATGATACCAGGGATCTGTATTTGTTTATAAACTCTCCCGGCGGATGGGTAATACCAGGAATAGCTATTTATGATACTATGCAATTTGTGCCACCAGACATACATACAATATGCATGGGATTAGCCGCTTCAATGGGATCTTTTCTCCTAGTCGGAGGAGAAATTACCAAACGTCTAGCATTCCCTCACGCTTGGCGCCAATGAGTTTTTTTTATTTGAGAAAAAAAAAAAGAAGACTATGCCTTCGCCATATGGAATATGAATAATAAGTAATAATAGCATGGCACTTCGAGTTCGATATGAGCAAACTATTATTTTTTTTTCATAACATAACATGAGATTATATATCGAGATAGTAGTATGAAACAAAGGTTATTTACGATTTGATCTTATGTATCGGGGGTCCATTTCAGCGTCACAAACCTTTTTTTTGCTTTCACACCAGAAGCCTCTTTCCGATATTTATGTTATGAAAGAGTACGAAAATGAAAAAAAAAAAGATCATTTTTTCCTTATTTGATCGGATCATAAAGAAACTTTGGGATTGCTGAATCACAGACGAGATAAATATATAAAGCAACGGAACCATCATAGTATTTTTTGACTCCTCCGAAAGGAAAGATGGTAAATGGATCATTCAACGATCTGGGTCTGATGGATTCTATTTGTCTCTTTCTTCGATGGAAGGGAAAAGGAAATTCCATTGCGGAGCCGTATGCAATGCATAAAAGATGCCTGTACGGTTGTTCAATTCTAATTCTATCTTTTTATTCTTGTTATTCTTTATCCCTTCCCTTCGACCGATCGTGCGAGATAGAGGAACCGTTCATTATGTTATATCATCAGGGTTATGATCCACCAACCTGCTAGTTCTTTTTATGAGGCACCCACAGGAGAATTTATCCTGGAAGCGGAAGAACTACTGAAACTCCGCGAAACCCTCACAAGGGTTTATGTACAAAGAACCGGCAAGCCTTTATGGGTTATATCCGAAGACATGGAAAGGGATGTTTTTATGTCAGCAACAGAAGCCCAAGCCCATGGCATTGTTGATGTTGTCGCGGTCGAAAATACCGGGGATTTCACATAAATTCTTGATTCCATTTCGAACCATAATTCGAATGAGCCGTGATTTGATATTTTATCTTCTTAACCTGGTAAAATATTATATGAAATGGAAGTAATTCATAATCATCCGGTTAGGATCGATCTAAACCAGCCCATTCTGTATACGATTCAGCATGCCAACTATTAAACAACTTATTAGAAACACAAGACAGCCAATCAAAAATGTCACGAAATCCCCTGCCCTTCGAGGATGTCCTCAGCGTCGAGGAACATGTACTAGGGTGTATGTGCGACTCGTTCAGATCATGATCTGGAACAAATGAGACGATTTTTCCAGTATCAATGACCAGTACCAATGAGTAGGATAGAATGGAAGAACTCCATTCCATTCACTATCTCAAAATAAAGATCTATCATATACCTCTATTGTGTATGGAATTTATGGTTTCCATTGGTGCAAATCCAATCACCTCGATTTGAGATGAAAATCAATTCCCCATTGGTAGCAAATGGTTATCCATTAAGCGGGGAAAATAGTATTTTAAAAGCAGAAAGATTATGCTTCTACTCTTGCAAGAACGGACTAACAGGGTTAGCTACCTAGCCAACTTTCATAATTAAATGCCGTCACTGTATGGATGGATCTCATTGTGAAAAGACCTATATACTGGATAATTTATGGGTAGAGCCAAAGAGTGTGAACTGTACAAGTTACTAATAACATTGATTAAATGGGGGAAGGAGCTCCGGTGTATAGAGAGGACCTCACCGTTTAAGAAGTAATCATAGAAACGATGGAAGCCACTATTTATTTATTTCTCCATTTTTCTCTATTTATTACTACCTATTTACTAGATATTTTATATCTAATATCGGTACAATTTCTTATTCCGAGGTGAAATGCCTGGAAGAAATCAAAAATCGTGGTTGGGAAGGTCATAGTAGCAAAAGCCATTGGAATTTTTATTTTATACATCGGAAGAATCCGTTTTGTTACTAATAAACTAGGGGAGGGGAAAAGAATGACTGAAAGAAAAGAAATCAATTAGTTATTCATCAAGGTTTCATTTGATTCAATGACCAGAGTTAGGCGGGGATATATAGCTCGGAGACGTCGAACAAAAATTCGTTTATTTGCATCAACCTTTCGAGGGGCTCATTCAAGACTTACTCGAACTACTACTCAACAGAAAATGAGAGCTTTGGTTTCCAGTCATCGGGATAGATGCAGGCAAAAGAGAGATTTTCGTCGTTTGTGGATCACTCGGATAAATGCAGTAACTCGTGAAAATGGGGTATCCTATAGTTATAGTCGATTAATGCACGATCTGTACAAGAGGCAGTTGCTTCTTAATCGTAAAATACTTGCACAAATAGCTATATCAAATAGGAATTGCATTTACATGATTTCAAATGAGATTATCAAATAAGGCGACTGGAACGAATTCACCGAAATGATTTAAACAGAGTTCCCCGGAGAATGAACTCCGGGAAGGTAGAGTAGAAATGAATATGATAAATATTAGAAATGAACGAACACTTTTCAATAAAAAAAATATTTTTTCTTCCCCATTCATTCTTTTTTTTTTTTTCTTACGACGCGACAATCAAGTATCTCGGCTTTTTCGAACAAAACCTCAATCTGAGTTTGAATTCCAATTAGAGTTTTGATTCAATTGAGAAGTAGGCCTATTTATTTCTGGTTTTAGGACCAGCAGTTCTAGGGGTCGACTCGGTTCTTTCAAATTGTTTCTCATTATTAAGAAAAGGTAACGAAGATAAAATACGAGCTTGTTTTATAGCAATAGTAATTAATCGTTGTTGTTTCAAGGTCAATCTATTCACTCGTCTAGATAATATTTTTCCTTGTTCACTAATAAATCGACTAATTAAACTCATATTTCTATAATCAATTCGATCCCCCGATCCAATTGGGGGCAAACGCCTACGAAAAGATCGCTTGGATTTACGAAAGGGTCGCTTGGATTTATCCATGATTTATTCCTTATCTCTAAAATCTTATTTCTTCATTCATTTCGGTTTCGGATCCGACCGAAATAGTAATAGTACTTGATTTGTTTATATTTTATATATCTATCTATATGTAATTTTGTCCTGTTCCTTGGAAGGGTGGAACAGACATTCTATTCTGTTCGATCTATTTCTTTATCTCCCCATGAATCGTATGCTTGTAACAATAAGGACAGAATTTTCTCAAGTCCAATCGACTAGGCGTATTGTGTCGATTCTTTTGAGTAATATATCTGGAAATGCCCCGCGATTCCTTATTTAAATCATTTCGGACACAACTGGTACATTCCAAAATAACTCTTATTCTGACATCTTTACCCTTGGCCATGAACCTCCTTTGGATTTTGGATTCCCTCCACTCTTCTATTTTCGATCTGAATCGAAGAATACGAAAAGAAGGAAAAATAAATAGAAGTTGCTAACTGATAACTCGAAATCCAATTATGAAAGATTTCGCTGCAATCAATAGAGTAATAATAAGTAATACAATTATTTCTAACTATCCATTATTTCTAATCCCAGTCAGTATTTCATTTACTATCTTGTATGCTCTTGAACAGCCTGTCCTAGACCCACATTTCTATTTCTGTTCTCCCTCTATTAATTCTATGCTGAGCCCGAGTTTCGCTGAGGTTTAATCCACTTTTCTTTCTCTTTCCTTCCTAAACAACTTAAAAAAAAAATTCAAAAGGGTGGATTAGTCACAGAGAATTTGTTGTATCTCTAATCTTCTTCACCCCTTCCCATGTCAATAACTAGAATGAAAAAAAGGGGAATGTCAACGCATCTGGGAATAAACGATTGATCTCTATCAATAGACCTGCTAAAGACCCGAACCATAGCGTAGTTAGCACAGGTGCCACGGAGAGATATGTTTTTATATCTCGCATTGAAAATCCTCCTTCTTTATTGGAATACATATATGATCAGATGTATCTGTAGCTAAAGATCACTTGTATTTGTACACGAAATCCCTAATCCCGAACTAAAATGAAAATGAATATGTACAATAATCCGGTGGATTAGATCTACTTGTCCCTAAAACAGAAAAAGATGACCCTTTCTTAACTGAGCATTACCGATAAATATTCATTTTTTTATACGTTAGGTTTCATATGTATATAATTCTTTGATTATATGAAATCAAAAAGAAGAAATGGCAAGAGAAATTGTCTCTAGATATTAGGAAATAACGATGTGGAAAACAAGACAAGGATTCCCTACAATGAAACTGTACAACAATTGAAAGGGATGTAGCGCAGCTTGGTAGCGCGTTTGTTTTGGGTACAAAATGTCACGGGTTCAAATCCTGTCATCCCTACCTATTACTTCTCCTATGGGCAGTAACGAGGGATCAGTTGAGATCGATTCAAATTGGACTGGACTGGACATAATTTTGCATTTTATGATACTACATGCATGCAAGGTGTATTGGGGGTACAAAAAGAATCCCTTTCTTTACAGTTGTATCTCCTGTCATAAGAAAGCGCTCTTAGTTCAGTTCGGTAGAACGTGGGTCTCCAAAACCCGATGTCGTAGGTTCAAATCCTACAGAGCGTGATTCTGTTTTTGTAATGTTGAATCACAATAAAATAACTTTACTAACTTGAACTGCAACCTGAATTTGACCTCCTGCAGCTTAAGAAGGAGGTCAATCAAAAAAGAGATGTTACTCAATCAAAGGTCCAACTGATCTCCGCGTCTGTATTGTAAATATGCAGTTACGAATAATCCGGCCAAAGTAATAGGAATTAGACCTAAGACGATTCCAAATAGAAAAACTTCAATCATTTCAATTTGTTGGAAAGGGTAAAAATAGAGGTAATATCTATCCCTAAATATTACTCCGAATCACCCATGAATCTCAATGACCAAGAATTGGTAATTAACGCGGGAAGGAACTATCGAATACCTGAAATCTCACAGAACTATTTATTTTGATGAATTATTCATTCAATTAATTTCAAATAAGTCGTATCTTGCTCAGACCAATCAATAGAGCTGGGGTTATAGTTGAAGCAGCTAGTAGAAAACCGAAATAACTAGTTATAGTGGGCATGAAGGAGCTAAATGAGATACGTTCTTTTTTTTTTACATATGTTTATAAAGCACTTACCTAAGTTTCAATTTTTGCGAGATGTGATGATCAGAAAAAATACCAATTGACAGAATCAGTTCCAAT